GATAGCTATAGACTTCTCTTTTATTGCCGGTTCTATTCGGGATAGCGACAGCCCCGGGCGTGCTCTATCAAAAGAAAATTCCCATTCAATGCATGAAATGAAGTAGGATAATTTTATGATAATTCCTTATTGACAATATATCTAAATAATAGATATCTGTGTAACAATTTATGTTCTGGGGTTTACATAAACTCATATGTTTTGTTATAATTGAAATTGAGAAATTTTGATTAAAAAATCAATACTGATTCGTTCTGTCTCAATTTGTATTTTGTCATTAGGAAAACACAATTTGAAATTCAAATTCCAGAATCGTTCATGAATTCGAAGTAAGGGGTCAATAGTCAATGGTTCTAATTTCTCGTCTGAAAAATACCCATTTGATTTCTCAATAGAAAAACGAGAGAATTTTTTTAGCATTGTGTATTTTCAGATACTATACAATCAATCATAAGGGATGGATCAAATCCAATCAAAAGGGGTCTTTCTTTTATTTTAGGAAATAAAGGATTAAGGAAAACAGAAGTCAAAATGCAAGTACAATAAAAATTCAGTAATCCGGGAAAAATTGCATCTATTCTATTTTGTATCATTTTGGCGGCATGGCCGAGTGGTAAGGCGGGGGACTGCAAATCCTTTTTCCCCAGTTCAAATCCGGGTGTCGCCTGAATCACCAAAAAAATCGAAATCATAATCGATTTATTGGATTGGTTTCTCAATAGTGTTTGGTAGAACCCCTTTTTGACTCTGCGACATTAATTCCACTATTATTAGTGAGGAATAATGAAAAAATTCCTTCGTATTTATAGAGATAGGGGACATAATGCACATGGATATAGTAAGTCTCGCTTGGGCTGCTTTAATGGTAGTCTTTACATTTTCCCTTTCACTCGTAGTGTGGGGAAGAAGTGGACTTTAGAAGTACTACTAATTGAGTTCAGGAATCAAACCGTATCGATTGTTTTATAGATCATTCTTTTGAACTATTTAAAATCAAATCTTTTCTTTGAATTTGGAATCCCATTGGATTCCAATGGAGTAATCTATGATAGGAATCATACTTTTTCAATCAAAGAGATATTTCATCGATTCCCATCTTTGTACTTCGAAAAGAAAGGGATTCAGATGATTGGAAATTTATTCCAACCTAAAATTCTTCCGAAATTTTCTATTTCAATCAATGGGAATGGGCTCTTACTATCTTTATAGATGGATACTAAGGAAGACCGGACCTTTTTTCTTTTTTTTTTATTTCCCTTTTACTCTTCAAAAAAGAAGTCGTTTTGTTAAGCGTATACGCACTTTCTATGAGAAATGATATAGAGATAGTGGTTGTTTAAGGAGAGACTGGGCAATAATAAAATCTTGCCTCGGGCGAATTACATATCGGGCATTTACCCTTTGGTTTCTATTTTTAGAAAGGCGGTTTATGCTTTATCGACTTATTTCATATCACGGTTCTGACGTTAAAAATAGGCGAGTTTTCCCCTTCCTTATTAGTAAAAGGAAAGGAATTAGAATCCTACAGATAAGAATTATTTCAGATTGATCGGAACAAATAACAAATAGATGTAGGAAATTGGGTCTTATGTCAATTCCATACAATATATTGAATATATAGATATGGAATTAATATACACATATATGAAGAGAATATTGTAGATTGATATATAGAAACTTAAACCTTTATCTTTATTCTAGATTACAACTTTATAGACTAAGAGATAGATAGAATAAAAATTCATTTTTATACTATCTATCTCTTATAAAATTGCCGACTATAATTATAGTGCGCTCATTTCATTTAAGTTAAGACGTGAAATTGGAATCCCTTTCATTTGACTTTGTCCATTTTTGATAAGAACTTGGAAGGAAAGTTTTATTCAAATGAATTTTCAAATTCAATTGAATTAATCATTTTGACTGACTGTTTTTACGTAAATGATAAGTAGAAAAGCGGTAGGAACTAGAATGAATAGTGCAGTAGCAATAAATGCAAGAATATTGACTTCCATAATCTCATCGGTTTTTTACTTCGCAATAACTCGGGATTTAATCCCCTAGAGATGATAAATCTTTTGTCTATCGTCTGTAAATTCAATGAATGAATTACCTCTTGATGATCTTGAACCGGATCACTATCATGAATAACAATATCTGATCTATCAAATCAACTCGTTGTCAAGACTTGAATAGTATAACATAGGAAGTTCTTTTATCCATACCGAATTCCAATTTTGATTCCTGACTCAATTACTCAAAAATTTTATTTATCATCCGTTTCCTTGTTTTTTCTATAACCCACCTTGCGTCTTCCTTGGACAATCTTCTGATGAAGGATCATCAGATTGCCTTTCCACTTCAATTAATTACATAGTTCCAAACCTAACAAACAATAAAAGCGAAATGGAAAAATAGGAAAGCAAAAAGAAATCAAGACTTCTTTTTGCTTTGGGAATGAAAGTATATCCCTCGACACTCTTTACTGGTTCATAGAAAG